GCTAGCGTAGCTTAATATAAAGCATAGCACTGAAGATGCTAAGATGAGTCCTAAGAAACTCCGCGTGCACAAAGGCATGGTCCCGACCTTATTATCAGCTCTAACCCAACTTACACATGCAAGTCTCCGCAGCCCAGTGAATATGCCCTCAATCCCCCTCCCCGGGGACGAGGAGCGGGCATCAGGCACAAGCATTAGCCCAAGACGCCTAGCCAAGCCACACCCCCAAGGGAATTCAGCAGTGATAAACATTAAGCCATGAGTGAAAACTTGACTCAGTTAGTGTTAAGAGGGCCGGTAAAACTCGTGCCAGCCACCGCGGTTAGACGAGAGGCCCTAGTTGATATTATAACGGCGTAAAGGGTGGTTAAGGATAAATAAGATAAAGCCAAATGGCCCCTTGGCCGTCATACGCTTCTAGGTGTCCGAGGCCCTATATACGAAAGTAGCTTTAATAAACCCACCTGACCCCACGAAAGCTGAGAAACAAACTGGGATTAGATACCCCACTATGCTCAGCCGTAAACTTAGACATCCAACTACAATTAGATGTCCGCCAGGGTACTACGAGCATTAGCTTAAAACCCAAAGGACCTGACGGTGTCTCAGACCCCCTTAGAGGAGCCTGTTCTAAAACCGATAACCCCCGTTAAACCTCACCACTTCTAGTCACCCCAGCCTATATACCGCCGTCGTCAGCTTACCCTGTGAAGGGTATAAAAGTAAGCAAGATGGGCACAGCCCAGAACGTCAGGTCGAGGTGTAGCGTATGAGGTGGGAAGAAATGGGCTACATTTTCTATTTATAGAATATTACGAATATGCACCATGAAACAGTGCTTGAAGGAGGATTTAATAGTAAAAGGGAAATAGAGTGTCCCTTTGAACCCGGCTCTGAGACGCGTACACACCGCCCGTCACTCTCCCCTGTCTAAACGCATCAAAAATACCTAATATATTAGCACTGACAAGGGGAGGCAAGTCGTAACACGGTAAGTGTACCGGAAGGTGCACTTGGATCAAACCCAGGGCGTGGCTGAGTCAGTCAAGCATCTCACTTACACCGAGAAGACATCCATGCAAACTGGATCACCCTGAGCCAAACAGCTAGCTTGACCACCCAATAACTAAACAATGTAAATAAAATAAAATAAGCCCAACACCAAAAACTAAACCATTCTTTTACCTGAGTACGGGAGACGGAAAAGGTCCAACCAGAGCAATAGAAATAGTACCGCAAGGGAAAGCTGAAAGAGAAGTGAAACAACCCATATAAGCACAAAAAAGCAAAGATTAAATCTTGTACCTTTTGCATCATGATTTAGCCAGTACACCCAAGCAAAGAGACCTTTAGTTTGAAACCCCGAAACCAAGTGAGCTACCCCGAGACAGCCTATTAAGGGCCAACCCGTCTCTGTGGCAAAAGAGTGGGAAGAACTCCGGGTAGAAGTGACAGACCTACCGAACCTGGTGATAGCTGGTTGCCTAAGAAATGAATAGAAGTTCAGCCTCGCACTCCTCCGATCAAAATATAAATAAGACTAAGAGAAATACACGAGAGTTAGTTGAAGGGGGTACAGCCCCTTTAACAAAGGACACAACCTTTACAGGAGGATAAAGATCATAATACATAAAACATACTGTTCTAGTGGGCCTAAAAGCAGCCACCTAAACAGAAAGCGTTAAAGCTCAGACAGAGAGAAGTTTATTATCCTGACAAAAAATCTTATTCCCCTAAGTACTATTAGACCAACCCATGCCTACATGGAAGAGACTATGCTAAAATGAGTAACAAGAAGGCCCGCCCTTCTCCAAGCACAAGTGTAAGCCAAATCGGACCCACCATTGGCAATTAACGAACTCAACCCAAGAGAGTAATGTGAACTACAAATAAAGCCAAGAAAACCACACAACTAAACCATCGTTACCCCACACTGGAGTGCCATTAAAGGAAAGACTAAAAGAAAAGGAAGGAACTCGGCAAACGCAAGCCTCGCCTGTTTACCAAAAACATCGCCTCCTGCAACAAAACCAAGTATAGGAGGTCCAGCCTGCCCAGTGACCACAAGTTCAACGGCCGCGGTATTTTGACCGTGCAAAGGTAGCGCAATCACTTGTCTTTTAAATAGAGACCTGTATGAATGGCTAAACGAGGGCTTAACTGTCTCCCCTTTCAAGTCAGTGAAATTGATCTACCCGTGCAGAAGCGGGTATAATAATACAAGACGAGAAGACCCTTTGGAGCTTAAGGTACAAAACTCAGCCACGTCAAGCAACTTAATAAAAAGCAAAAACCTTGTGGAATATGATATTTTACCTTCGGTTGGGGCGACCACGGAGGAAAGAAAAGCCTCCAAGTGGACTGGGAGAACTTCCTAAAGCCAAGAGAGACATCTCTAAGCCGCAGAACATCTGACCAAACATGATCCGGCAACAAAGCCGATCAACGAACCAAGTTACCCTAGGGATAACAGCGCAATCCTCTCCCAGAGTCCATATCGACGAGGGGGTTTACGACCTCGATGTTGGATCAGGACATCCTAATGGTGCAGCCGCTATTAAGGGTTCGTTTGTTCAACGATTAAAGTCCTACGTGATCTGAGTTCAGACCGGAGCAATCCAGGTCAGTTTCTATCTGTAACGCTACTTTTCCTAGTACGAAAGGATCGGAAAAGAGGGGCCCATACTTAAAGCACGCCCCACCCCTAATTTATGAAAACAAATAAATAAAGTAAAGGGAGGGCCAAAACCCCAGCCGGCCAAAATAAGGACACACTGGGGTGGCAGAGCATGGTAAATTGCGAAAGGCCTAAGCCCTTTTAGCCAGAGGTTCAAATCCTCTTCCCAGTTTATGCTAAACATCCTAATTACACATCTAATCAACCCCCTGGCCTACATTGTCCCAGTACTTCTGGCAGTGGCCTTTCTAACACTAATTGAACGAAAGGTGCTAGGGTATATACAACTACGAAAAGGCCCAAATGTGGTAGGACCCTACGGACTGCTACAACCCATCGCCGACGGTGTAAAACTATTCATTAAAGAGCCCGTTCGCCCATCCACATCATCTCCATTTCTATTTCTAGCCGCCCCAATACTTGCACTAACCCTGGCCATAACCCTGTGGGCACCAATGCCCATACCCCACCCAGTGACTGATCTTAATTTAGGGATCTTGTTCATCCTGGCCCTGTCAAGCCTTGCGGTGTACTCAATCCTCGGATCAGGCTGGGCATCTAATTCAAAGTACGCATTAATTGGGGCCCTCCGGGCCGTAGCCCAAACAATCTCCTATGAAGTCAGCCTAGGACTAATCCTCCTCTCCGTAATTATTTTTTCCGGGGGGTATACCCTACAAACATTTAATATTACCCAAGAAAGCATTTGACTGCTTGTACCCGCCTGACCCTTAGCTGCAATATGGTATATCTCAACACTAGCCGAAACAAACCGAGCGCCGTTTGATCTCACAGAAGGGGAGTCAGAACTAGTATCTGGTTTTAACGTAGAATACGCAGGGGGGCCCTTCGCACTATTTTTCCTGGCCGAATACGCCAACATCCTTCTGATAAACACCCTCTCAGCTGTACTATTCCTGGGAGCCTCACATATCCCCAGCGTCCCCGAACTTGCAACAATTAACCTCATGACCAAAGCCGCACTCCTGTCCGTCGTATTCCTATGAGTGCGAGCCTCATACCCACGATTCCGATATGACCAACTAATACACTTAGTCTGGAAAAATTTTCTCCCCCTTACACTCGCCTTCGTGCTATGACACACCGCCCTGCCGATTGCACTGGCGGGGCTCCCCCCACAACTGTAACTGGGGAACTGTGCCTGAGCACCCAAGGACCACTTTGATAGAGTGATTTACAGGGGTTAAAATCCCCTCAGTTCCTAGAAAGAAGGGAATTGAACCCATGCTCAAGAGATCAAAACTCTTGGTGCTTCCTTTACACCACTTTCTATAGGCGGGGTCAGCTAATGAAGCTTTCGGGCCCATACCCCGAACATGACGGTTAAAATCCCTCCTCCGCCAATGAATCCATACGTACTTGCAATCCTATTATCCAGCCTGGGACTAGGAACCACCCTAACCTTTGCTAGCTCCCATTGACTTCTGGCTTGAATAGGCCTGGAAATTAATACACTGGCAATCACCCCCCTAATAGCGCAACATCACCACCCCCGTGCAGTAGAAGCAACTACAAAGTACTTCTTAACCCAGGCCACTGCGGCGGCAATAATCCTGTTTGCGAGCACAACAAATGCCTGAACAACAGGAGAGTGAAGCATCAACGACCTGTCGAACCCTGTCGCCAGTACAATATTCCTGGCCGCCTTGGCACTTAAAATTGGACTCGCACCCGTACATTTCTGAATGCCAGAAGTTCTGCAAGGATTAGATCTGCTTACGGGCCTAATCCTGTCCACCTGACAAAAACTTGCCCCATTCGCACTAATTGTCCAAACAGCACAAACCATTGATCCATTACTACTAACGCTATTAGGAGCCATGTCCACATTAGTCGGCGGATGAGGAGGACTAAACCAAACCCAGCTGCGAAAAGTCCTAGCCTATTCTTCAATCGCCCATATAGGATGGATGATTATTGTAATCCAATACGCCCCCCAGCTCACCCTAATTGCACTGGGAACATATATTATTATAACCTCCGCAGCATTCCTGACCCTGAAGATGTCACTGGCGACTAAAATTAGCACACTCGCAACAACCTGGTCGAAAAGCCCTGTACTAGCATCGACAACTGCCCTAGTCCTACTCTCGCTGGGGGGCCTCCCACCACTCACAGGATTTATACCAAAATGAATGATTCTACAGGAGTTAGCAAAACAAGACCTTCCCCTCATCGCCACAACTATGGCTCTAACCGCACTAATTAGCCTATACTTCTACTTACGATTATGTTACGCAATAACACTAACCGTCTCCCCCAACACAACCAACTCAACTACCCCTTGACGGACCCAAACAACCCAAGCCTCCCTACCCCTGGCTTTGTTTGTCGTGTCTACCCTGGGATTACTACCAATTACCCCAGCCATCCTAATACTAACCGCCTAGGGACTTAGGATAATATTAGACCAAAAGCCTTCAAAGCTCTAAGTAGAAGTGAAAATCTTCTAGTCCCTGATTAAGGCCTACAAGGGATTAACTTACATCTCCTGATTGCAAATCAGACGCTTTAATTAAGCTAAGGCCTTACTAGATGGGAAGGCCTCGATCCTACAAACTCTTAGTTAACAGCTAAGCGCTCAAGCCAGCGAGCATCCATCTACTTTTCCCGCCGCCTGCCTCAGTGAGGCGGGAAAAGCCCCGGCAGAGTATTAATCTACGTCTTCGGATTTGCAATCCAATGTGTTCTTCACCACGGGGCTGATAGGAAGAGGACTTAAACCTCTGTCTTCGGGGCTACAACCCACCGCCTAAGCACTCGGCCACCCTACCTGTGGCAATCACGCGCTGATTCTTCTCTACTAACCACAAAGACATTGGTACCCTTTATCTTGTATTTGGTGCCTGGGCCGGAATAGTAGGAACCGCCTTAAGCCTCCTCATTCGGGCTGAACTAAGCCAACCCGGGTCGCTTCTAGGTGATGACCAAATTTACAATGTAATCGTTACTGCTCACGCCTTCGTAATAATTTTCTTTATAGTAATGCCCATTCTTATTGGAGGGTTTGGAAACTGACTTGTACCACTAATAATTGGAGCCCCTGACATAGCATTCCCACGAATAAATAACATAAGCTTCTGATTACTGCCCCCATCATTCCTACTGCTACTAGCTTCTTCTGGTGTTGAAGCCGGGGCCGGAACAGGGTGAACAGTATACCCGCCCCTTTCAGGAAATCTGGCTCACGCAGGGGCATCAGTAGACCTAACAATTTTCTCCCTCCACCTAGCAGGTATTTCATCAATTCTAGGGGCAATCAATTTCATCACCACAATTATTAATATGAAACCTCCAGCCATCTCCCAATACCAAACACCCCTATTCGTGTGATCCGTCCTTGTAACCGCCGTACTACTTCTCCTTTCATTACCTGTCTTAGCTGCCGGGATTACAATACTCCTAACAGATCGAAACCTTAACACCACATTCTTTGACCCGGCAGGAGGAGGGGACCCGATCCTTTACCAACACTTATTCTGATTCTTTGGACACCCCGAAGTTTATATTCTTATCCTTCCAGGGTTTGGAATTATTTCTCACGTTGTAGCCTACTACTCAGGCAAAAAAGAACCATTCGGATACATGGGGATAGTCTGGGCTATGATGGCTATTGGCCTTCTAGGATTTATTGTGTGAGCCCACCACATGTTTACTGTTGGGATGGACGTAGACACTCGTGCATACTTTACATCTGCAACAATAATTATCGCGATCCCAACAGGTGTAAAAGTATTTAGCTGATTAGCCACACTCCATGGAGGATCAATCAAATGAGAAACACCTATACTATGAGCCCTCGGGTTCATTTTCCTATTTACAGTGGGAGGGCTCACAGGAATTGTCCTATCTAACTCATCGCTTGACATTGTCCTTCATGACACTTACTACGTGGTTGCACACTTCCACTACGTACTATCGATGGGTGCTGTGTTTGCCATTATAGCAGCCTTCGTGCACTGATTCCCCCTACTATCCGGGTATACCCTTCACAGCACCTGAACAAAAATTCACTTCGGAGTTATGTTTATTGGAGTTAATCTTACGTTCTTCCCACAACACTTCCTGGGATTAGCAGGCATGCCACGACGATACTCTGATTACCCAGACGCCTATGCCCTGTGAAATACAGTGTCATCCATCGGGTCATTAATTTCTTTAGTAGCGGTTATTATGTTCCTATTTATCTTATGAGAAGCCTTTGCCGCTAAACGAGAAGTACTATCTGTAGAACTAACAATAACAAACGTAGAATGACTTCACGGCTGCCCCCCTCCTTATCACACATATGAGGAGCCAGCATTTGTTCAAATTCAATCAAATTAACGAGAAAGGGAGGAATTGAACCCCCATATGCTGGTTTCAAGCCAGCCACATAACCACTCTGTCACTTTCTTCTAAGGCATTAGTAAAATGTAAATTACATCACCTTGTCAAGGTGGAATTGTAGGTTAAATCCCTGCATGTCTTAGGCCCAAAGCTTAATGGCACATCCAACACAACTAGGATTCCAAGACGCGGCATCACCCGTTATAGAAGAACTTCTTCACTTCCACGACCATGCACTAATAATTGTATTTCTAATTAGCACCTTAGTATTATATATTATTGTTGCAATGGTGTCTACCAAGCTTACTAATAAATATATTTTAGACTCTCAAGAAATCGAAATTGTGTGAACTATTCTACCAGCTGTTATTTTAGTACTAATTGCCCTACCCTCCCTGCGCATTCTCTATCTTATAGACGAAATTAATGACCCCCACCTGACAATTAAAGCGATGGGACATCAATGATACTGAAGCTACGAATATACGGATTATGAAAATCTAGGCTTTGACTCTTATATAGTACCAACCCAAGACCTTGCCCCAGGACAATTCCGACTTCTAGAAACAGATCACCGAATAGTTGTCCCAATAGAATCCCCAATTCGTGTTTTAGTGTCCGCTGAAGACGTACTACACTCCTGAACTGTTCCATCCCTGGGTGTAAAAATGGACGCAGTCCCAGGACGACTTAATCAAACCGCTTTTATCGCCTCCCGCCCAGGAGTATTTTATGGACAGTGCTCTGAAATCTGCGGGGCCAACCACAGCTTTATACCTATCGTAGTTGAAGCAGTCCCACTAGAACACTTTGAAAACTGATCTTCACTAATACTAGAAGACGCCTCGCTAGGAAGCTAAATATTGGACAAAGCATTGGCCTTTTAAGCCAAAGATTGGTGATTCCTAACCACCTCTAGTGAAATGCCACAATTAACCCCCGGCCCTTGATTCGCAATTTTAGTGTTTTCCTGATTAATTTTCTTAACTATTATTCCAACTAAAATCTTGAACCATATCTCACCAAACGAACCAACCCCAGTAAGTGCTGAAAAACACAAAACTGAGTCCTGAGACTGACCATGATAGTAAGCTTCTTCGACCAATTTGCAAGCCCATCATACCTGGGAGTTCCACTAATTGCGATCGCAATTGCACTCCCCTGAGTACTTTACCCAACCCCCTCATCTCGGTGAATTAATAACCGACTCATTACAATTCAAGGATGATTCATTAATCGATTCACAAACCAACTAATGCTGCCATTGAATGTAGAAGGACATAAGTGGGCACTATTACTAGCCTCATTAATAATCTTCTTAATTACAACCAACATGTTGGGCCTACTCCCATACACCTTTACACCCACAACACAACTATCGCTCAATATGGGATTCGCCGTACCACTATGGCTCGCTACAGTGATTATCGGGATACGAAATCAACCGACAGTCGCCTTAGGACACCTCCTACCAGAAGGGACGCCCATTCCACTGATCCCTGTACTAATTATCATTGAAACAATTAGCCTATTTATCCGACCGCTAGCCCTAGGGGTTCGACTCACAGCCAACCTAACCGCAGGTCACCTGCTAATTCAACTAATCGCCACAGCCGTATTTGTTCTTCTACCAATAATACCAACAGTAGCAATCTTAACTGCTGCCGTACTCTTTCTACTAACATTATTAGAAGTTGCAGTAGCAATAATCCAAGCCTATGTATTTGTACTTCTTCTAAGCCTTTATTTACAAGAAAACGTTTAATGGCCCACCAAGCACATGCCTATCATATAGTTGACCCAAGCCCATGACCACTGACCGGAGCTATCGCTGCCCTACTAATAACGTCCGGTTTAGCAATCTGATTCCACTTTCACTCAACAACACTTATAACTTTAGGAATAATTCTCCTACTTCTCACCATATACCAATGATGACGTGATATTATCCGAGAGGGGACCTTCCAAGGCCACCACACACCCCCAGTACAAAAGGGATTACGATACGGAATAATTCTATTTATCACCTCCGAAGTATTCTTCTTCCTCGGGTTCTTTTGAGCTTTTTACCACTCAAGCTTAGCACCAACACCAGAGCTGGGAGGATGCTGACCCCCTACAGGAATTATTCCACTAGACCCCTTTGAAGTACCACTCCTCAACACAGCCGTACTACTAGCATCAGGGGTTACAGTAACATGAGCCCACCACAGCATTATGGAGGGGGAACGAAAACAAGCCATCCAGTCTTTAGCATTAACTATTCTACTGGGATTCTATTTTACTGCACTCCAAGCCATAGAATATTATGAAGCGCCCTTCACAATCGCAGACGGAGTCTACGGCTCAACATTCTTCGTGGCCACAGGATTCCATGGACTACACGTCATTATTGGATCAACCTTCTTAGCAGTATGTCTTCTGCGTCAAATCCAGTACCACTTTACATCTGAACACCATTTTGGCTTTGAAGCCGCTGCCTGATACTGACACTTCGTCGACGTAGTATGACTATTCCTCTACGTGTCTATCTATTGATGAGGCTCATAATCTTCCTAGTATTAAAGTTAGTACAAGTGACTTCCAATCACACAGTCTTGGTTAAACCCCAAGGAAAGATAATGAATCTAATTATAACCATCTTAATTATTACAATAACCCTATCCTTAATTCTAGCAATCGTGTCTTTTTGATTACCACAAATAAACCCCGATGCAGAAAAATTATCACCATACGAATGCGGGTTCGACCCACTAGGATCCGCCCGCCTGCCATTTTCCCTACGCTTCTTCCTAGTAGCAATCCTATTTCTCCTCTTCGACCTAGAAATTGCCCTCCTCCTCCCACTACCATGAGGAGACCAACTCCACAACCCCACCGGAACATTCTTCTGAGCCACAACAGTCCTAATTTTACTGACCCTAGGATTAATTTATGAATGAACTCAAGGCGGCTTAGAATGAGCAGAATAGGGGGTTAGTCCAAAATAAGACCTCTGATTTCGGCTCAGAAAATCGTGGTTTAATTCCACGACCCCCTCATGACACCCGTACATTTCAGCTTTAGCTCAGCATTTATTTTAGGAATAATAGGACTAGCATTCCACCGAACCCACCTACTCTCCGCACTCCTATGCTTAGAAGGAATAATATTATCCCTATTTATCGCACTGGCCTTATGAGCATTACAATTCGAGTCTACAGGATTCTCGACAGCCCCTATGCTGCTCCTGGCCTTCTCTGCTTGCGAAGCAAGCACCGGTCTAGCACTACTAGTTGCCACCGCTCGCACCCACGGCACCGACCGTCTACAAAACCTTAATCTTCTACAATGCTAAAAGTATTAATCCCCACAATTATACTATTCCCAACAATTTGACTTACTTCCCCTAAATGACTGTGGACAACTACAACCGCACATAGCCTCCTGATCGCCCTCATCAGCCTAACATGATTAAAGTGAACATCCGAGACCGGGTGGGCCTCCTCCAACATATTCCTGGCCACGGATCCGCTGTCAACCCCCCTTCTGGTATTAACATGCTGGTTACTCCCACTCATAATCCTAGCCAGCCAAAATCACATCAACCCCGAACCAATTAGCCGACAACGCTCATATATTATGCTCCTTGCCTCACTACAAACTTTCTTAATTATAGCATTCGGCGCCACAGAGATCATTATATTTTATATTATGTTTGAAGCCACCCTCATTCCAACCCTTATTATTATCACCCGGTGAGGAAACCAAACCGAACGACTTAATGCAGGGACCTACTTCCTATTCTACACGCTGGCGGGATCCCTCCCGCTTCTAGTCGCCCTACTTCTCCTTCAACAATCTACTGGGACGCTATCAATATTAGTACTCCAATATTCACAACCCCTACAACTCAACTCCTGAAGTCACATAATTTGATGGGCCGGCTGCCTAATCGCATTTTTAGTTAAAATACCATTATATGGCGTTCACCTATGACTACCAAAAGCACACGTGGAAGCCCCCGTAGCAGGATCTATAGTACTAGCAGCAGTTCTGCTAAAACTTGGCGGGTATGGAATGATACGCATAATAGTGATGCTGGACCCCCTATCAAAAGAACTAGCCTATCCATTCATCATTTTAGCCCTCTGAGGCATTATTATAACTGGATCAATCTGCCTTCGACAAACAGACCTGAAGTCACTAATTGCCTACTCATCTGTAAGCCACATAGGATTGGTGGCAGGGGGAATCCTAATCCAAACCCCATGAGGATTTTCAGGAGCAATCATTTTAATAATTGCCCACGGGCTAGTATCCTCAGCATTATTCTGCCTAGCCAATACAGCATATGAACGAACTCATAGCCGAACAATAGTTCTTGCCCGAGGACTACAAGTGATTTTTCCACTAGCCGCGGTATGATGATTCATCGCCAACCTAGCCAACCTCGCACTCCCACCGCTGCCCAACTTAATAGGGGAACTCATAATCATCACAACATTATTTAACTGATCCCCATGAACAATTATGCTTACCGGACTAGGAACATTGATTACAGCTGGCTATTCCTTATACATATTCCTCATATCACAGCGGGGCCCAACACCAAATCACATTACGGGGCTTCAACCATTTCACACCCGAGAACACCTGCTAATGACCTTGCACCTAATTCCCGTCCTCCTACTAATGACAAAACCAGAACTCATGTGGGGGTGGTGCTATTGTAAGTATAGTTTAATCAAGATATTAGATTGTGATTCTAAAGATAGGGGCTAGAACCCCCTTACTCACCAAGGAGGAACTGAAATAGTAAGCACTGCTAATCCTTACACCCCGGGGTTAAAATCCACGGCTTCCTTGCGCTTTCAAAGGATAACAGTTCATCCGTTGGTCTTAGGAACCAAAAACTCTTGGTGCAAATCCAAGTGGAAGCTAAAATGACACTAATTATACACTCATCACTCCTCCTGATCTTCTTCATCTTAGCTTATCCGCTACTCACCACACTAAACCCTAACCAACAAGGATCCAACATAGCAGAAACAACCAAAACTGCCGTTAGCTCCGCATTCTTTGTCAGCCTTTTGCCACTTATGATCTTCCTTAATCTGAAAACAGAGGGCATCATCACAAATTGACAATGAATAAACACCCAAACATTTGACGTAAATATCAGCTTCAAATTCGACCATTACTCCCTAATCTTCGTCCCCATTGCCCTATACGTCACCTGATCAATTCTAGAATTTGCACTATGGTATATGCACTCCGACCCCAACATTGACCGATTCTTTAAATACCTACTCACGTTCTTAGTAGCTATAATTATTTTAGTTACAGCTAATAATATATTTCAATTATTTATCGGCTGAGAAGGAGTAGGAATCATGTCCTTTTTACTCATTGGGTGATGACACGGGCGGGCAGACGCCAACACAGCGGCCCTCCAGGCCGTTATTTATAACCGGGTAGGAGACATTGGACTAATTATAACCATAGCCTGGCTCGCAATAAACCTCAACTCCTGAGAAATTCAACAAATTTTTACCTTGTCAAAAAACTTCGACATAACAATCCCTCTAATAGGACTTGCCTTAGCGGCAACAGGAAAATCGGCCCAATTTGGCCTACACCCCTGACTCCCGTCCGCCATAGAGGGCCCCACGCCAGTATCCGCCCTACTCCACTCAAGCACTATGGTTGTAGCAGGAATCTTTCTACTAATTCGCCTTCACCCCCTCATGGAAAACAACCAACTGGTCCTAACAACCTGTCTTTGCCTTGGAGCACTAACCTCACTATTTACAGCCACTTGTGCCCTAACCCAAAATGATATCAAGAAAATCGTAGCTTTCTCAACATCAAGCCAATTAGGCCTAATGATGGTTACGATTGGACTAAACCAGCCACAACTAGCATTCCTCCACATCTGCACCCACGCCTTCTTCAAGGCCATACTATTTCTATGCTCGGGGTCAATCATCCACAGCCTAAACGACGAACAAGACATCCGAAAAATGGGGGGCCTATTTAATATCATGCCCGCCACCTCAACCTACTTCACAATTGGTAGCCTAGCCCTGACAGGAACCCCATTCCTGGCGGGATTTTTCTCAAAAGACGCAATTATTGAAGCCCTAAACACCTCTTATCTAAACGCCTGAGCCCTAACCTTAACGCTAGTCGCCACATCATTCACCGCGGTGTATAGTTTCCGACTAGTATATTTTGTGGTCATAGGAACCCCACGATTCCTATCCCTACCCCCGATTAATGAGAATAACCCACTAGTAATTAACTCCATCAAGCGGCTTGCCTGAGGAAGCATCGTCGCGGGACTTATCATCACACAAAACTTTCCACCAATAAAAACACCAATTATGACAATACCAACTACCCTAAAAATAGCAGCCCTCCTAGTAACGATTGTAGGCCTACTAGTAGCCATAGAACTAGCCAACATGACGAGCAAACAAATGAAAATTACCCCTATAATTCCTACACACCACTTCTCAAATATGCTGGGGTTCTTCCCTGCAATCACTCATCGACTACTTCCTAAACTCAAACTTACCCTAGGGCAATCAGCCGCCACCCAACTTGACAAAACATGGCTCGAGGCCCTCGGGCCAAAAGGCCTGGCACTAACACAAATAACCATGGCAAAAGTCACAAATGATATCTCACGAGGAATAATCAAAACATACTTAACCATCTTCCTCCTCACTCTAGTATTAGCCATTATCCCCGCCCTCCTTTAAACTGCACGAAGAGTCCCGCGGCTTAAACCACGGGTAAGCTCTAGCACAACAAGTAAAGTTAAAAGCAGCACCCAAGCACAAATAACCAACATGGCCCCGCCAGATGAGTATATTACAGCCACACCGCTAATATCACCACGCAAGACAGAAAATTCTTTTAACCCGTCCACAACTACCCATGAACCTTCATATCAACCCCCTCAAAACACCCCCGCCGCTAGACCAACCCCTAGTAAATAAACTAAAACATAGCCCAGCACAGACCGACTACCCCAAGCTTCCGGAAAAGGCTCAGCAGCTAAGGCTGCTGAATAGGCGAAAACTACGAGCATTCCCCCCAAGTAAATTAAGAAAAGAACCAGTGATAGAAAAGAACCCCCATGGCCAACCAAAACTCCACACCCAACCCCAGCCGCAACCACTAAACCAAGTGCAGCAAAATAAGGCGTAGGATTAGAAGCAACAGCAACTAAGCCTACAACCAAAGCTATTAATAACAGAAACATGAAATAGGTCATAATTCTTGCTCAGATTTTAACCGAGACCAATGACTTGAAGAACCACCGTTGTTATTCAACTACAAGAACCATTATGGCAAGCCTACGAAAAACACATCCCCTCATCAAAATTGCTAACGACGCACTGGTTGACCTACCAGCACCATCCAACATTTCAGTATGGTGAAACTTTGGATCCCTTCTGGGATTATGCTTGGCCACTCAAATCCTAACCGGCCTATTCCTGGCCATGCATTATACCTCGGATATTTCCACCGCATTCTCATCAGTTGCCCACATCTGCCGGGACGTGAATTACGGCTGACTGATCCGCAACATCCACGCTAACGGAGCATCATTCTTCTTTATCTGCATCTACATGCATATTGCCCGAGGCCTGTACTATGGATCTTATCTTTATAAAGAAACCTGAAACATTGGCGTAGTTCTCCTACTACTAGTTATGATAACGGCCTTTGTCGGCTACGTCCTCCCATGAGGTCAAATATCTTTCTGGGGTGCTACAGTAATTACAAACCTTTTATCCGCCGTACCATATATGGGCGACATGTTAGTTCAATGAATTTGAGGCGGGTTCTCAGTAGATAATGCTACATTAACACGATTCTTTGCATTTCACTTCCTACTACCATTTGTCATTGCCGCCGCAACCGTCTTGCATCTCCTATTTCTTCACGAGACAGGGTCAAACAACCCAATTGGGCTAAACTCAGACGCAGATAAAATCTCTTTTCACCCATACTTCACGTATAAAGACTTACTCGGGTTTGTCGTCATACTCCTAGCTCTTACACTACTAGCGTTATTTTCCCCCAACCTGCTAGGAGACCCAGAAAACTTCACCCCCGCTAACCCCTTAGTCACTCCACCACATATTAAACCAGAGTGATACTTCCTGTTTGCCTACGCCATCCTGCGGTCAATCCCTAATAAACTCGGAGGTGTCCTTGCACTACTATTTTCTATTCTAGTGTTAATAGTGGTACCGCTGCTGCACACCTCAAAACAACGAGGACTAACATTCCGCCCAATCACCCAATTCCTATTCTGAACCCTGGTTGCAGACATGATTATCCTAACGTGAATCGGAGGAATGCCAGTAGAACACCCCTTCATCATCATCGGACAAATCGCGTCTGTATTATACTTTGCACTATTTCTTGTCTTTATCCCACTAGCAGGATGGTTAGAAAATAAAGCACTAGAATGAGCTTGCCCTAGTAGCTTAGTCTGAAAGCATCGGTCTTGTAATCCGAAGATCGGAGGTTAAATTCCTCCCTAGCGCCCAGAAAAGAGAGATTTCAACTCTCACCACTGGCTCCCAAAGCCAGAATTCTAAACTAAACTATTTTCTGGGGTAAACCACCCCTTATGGTCTAGTACATAATATGCATGATATTACATTAATGTATTAATACATATATGTATTATCACCATATTATTACTTTAACCACAAAGCAAGTACTAAACATTAAGGTATGCATAAGCATAATATTAAAACTCACAAATAATTTTATTTTAAGTTGAGTAATAGATTAATTCCCTAAAAATTTGACCTCAAATTTTTCCTTGAAATAAACAACTAAAATTCCATCACAATATATTAATGTAGTAAGAAACCACCAACTAAATTATATAAAGGTATATCATGAATGATAGAATCAGGGACAACAACTGTGGGGGTTGCACACTGTGAACTATTACTGGCATCTGGTTCCTATTTCAGGAACATATAACTGTAGTATTCCACCCTCGGATAATTATACTGGCATTTGATTAATGGTGTAGTACATATGTCTCGTTACCCACCATGCCGAGCATTCTCTTATATGCATAACGTATTTTTTCCTTTTTTCATTTCATCTGGCATCTCAGAGTGCAAATTCAAATGTTAATTTAAGGTAGAGCATTTTCCTTGTATGTGATGATAAATATTAATTATCGTAAGACATAACTTAAGAACCACATATTACTAAGTCAAGTGCATAACATATTCATCTCTTGTTCAACTTATCCTTATATAGTGCCCCCTTTTTCGGTTTTTGCGCGACAAACCCCCCTACCCCCCTACGCTCAGCTAATCCTGTTATCCTTGTCAAACCCCTAAACCAAGGAGGACTCAAGAACGCGTGAACCAACGTGTTGAGGTATAAATTGGCATCCACATTATATATATATATATGTGCACTAATCTTTATTTATTGCATCCGCCAATTGGCCTGAAAGTCTCTACTAAAAATTTATGAAAAGTAACCCGGCACTAAATATTCTAATATATTAATCA